AATCTGGGTGTCGCCTAATCAACCAAATACTCAAAATATGCTATTATGTTCTGCTAATTTCATTCTTTTGCTAATAGAACTGGCTCTATTATTCCCCAGCAGAAGAAAAGGTATTTTTTATACTTGTTTGATTCGAAGCAAGCATTAGGTATAGGTTGTTCGTAAAAAATGCTAAATCCCTGAAGTCTAGATGCAAGGAAAGATTCTAGTGATGGAAGGGTCGGAATTTCGATACGGACTCAGGAGAGTCTCTGAATGCTCAGGCATTGAATCAATATTCTATTGAATAGATAATTGGAATTTTTTAGAAATCCAAATCTATTTCGTTGATTGATTCATCAATAGTGTTGGGTCAGAATATATTTTTGACTCTGCACCATTGATTCTACTATTATTAGTGAGTAATAATAGAATAATTCCTTCATATTCCTAGAAATAGGGGACATAATTCACATGGATATAGTAAGTCTCGCTTGGGCTGCTTTAATGGTAGTCTTTACATTTTCTCTTTCACTGGTAGTATGGGGAAGAAGTGGACTCTAGAGGTACTATTTTTAAATTGCGTTGAGTAAAAAAACTCTATCAATTGTTTTTATAGATCATTCTTAAAAGTTTTTTTTAATGATTTAAAATAAAAATATATTTATTTTGAAAGTCCAAATGAGGAAGATCTAATTTTTATTTGTTTTACTGTTCAAAGAAGGAACCGTTCCGGTAAGTGTCTAGACACTTGTTCTGAGAAACAATAGAAATTGTCTAACAAAAAACTATGTATTTTGCCTTAGGAAAGTTTCATATTAGCGATTTACCGCTTGTTTTTTTATTTTTGAAATTGGATTCCCATAGAACTCCGGAACTTCTGTTAGTGACTCAATCAATTACCTCTTTTACCTCTTTAAAAATGCTAAACTAAAAAAAACGACTTGATTTTTTTAATCAACCTTCCTTCATTGATCTTACTTTTTCGATAGATATAGATATGGAGATTCCTATTAAAAAAATACGAAAGACAAAGAAATAGTAAGAATTAGAACAAAGTTTTCTTTCAATTGGAACAAATAGATGTAGCAAAGAAATAGAACAAAGAAATAGAATTAGATACATTCCCTATATGGAATTGATATCTACATATAGGAAGATCTATCCTATTGTAGTATTGGAGATTAAGTTTATATTATTATTAGAGTACAACTTTACTACAGTATTTTATACACTGTAGAACTTTTTTTACACTACAAGAAAACTACGAGAAAGATATGGTAGAAAGAAATATATGAATCTTTCTTTCTACCATATACTATCGGATCGCATAGAATACTGACGGTTCTAGTTCGCGCATTTCATTTAAGAGGCGGAATTTGAATCCTTTTCGTCAGAAGTCAAGTTTCGGTCAAATTTATTAATCATTTTTACTTTGATTTTGGCTTACTGTTTTTACGTAAATGATAAGTAGAAAAGCAGTAGGCACGAGAACGAACAATGCAGTAGCAATAAATGCAAGAATATTTACTTCCATAATCTAATCGTTTTTTATTTTATTTCACAATAACTCGGGATTTAATCCCATAGAGATGATAAATCTTTTGTCTGTCAATTCAATGGATGAACTCCCTCTCGATGGTATTGAGTCGAATCAATATCATAAATAACAATATTTGAGCTATCAAATAAATCCATCGTCGAGAATTGAATAGTATACCATAAAAAGATCTTTTATCCACACCGAATCAAATGAAAACTGGGATTCTTGATCCAATCAGGAGTTATTTTATTCACTGTTCCGTTTTTTCTTTTCGAGAAACTATCCTACGCCTTTCGTGTATCATTATCCGATGAGATGATACTTCTCGAACGACCCTTCCACTTCCATTAGCCACAAACAAAAATAAACAATAGAGGTGAAATGGAAAAAGAAAGAAGTTCAGTTCTAAACTCTTTTTTTCTAATGATCTAATTTTCTTTGAAGACAAAGAGGTGTGATAAAAATGAATCCAAGTCAGAAGTATCTAATATTTTACTATTATAGTAGCGTTTTTGATGTCGATGAGACTCCGAAAATATAATAAATAGGGACGAAACTTTATGCATTTCTTCACTAAATTAATTAAATTAATTCCTTCTCGAAGAAAGGTGCGATTGTGGGACGATCTTTATCTTTCTTTTATCCTCTTTCCTCATATTATTATATTAGGATATATAAAAAGTTCAGTGTGCAATTTGAATGAAATAGATTTTTCAAATTTAAATTAGTAAATTTACTAATTGAGATTACCCAAAATCATAAGCAGAAAAAGAAAGAATTTAATTTGGAAACGTAGCTCATGGGGGGAATTCGATTCCCTTTATTTTGAATTCGGGTAATTATAATAAATGAATTCCATTTGTGTATGTGCTACCAAGAACCCTGCGATATTCTCTGTACATATTCCATTATGAACAATCGAAAAAAAAAAACCGATATGTCTTGGAATCCTAAATATAATGCTACCAACAATTTTAC